ATTCCAAAAAACTGTTCATAGTATGATAATACTATGATGATGATTATCATAGTATGATGACGGTCGGGTGGATATGCCCCTATCGTCTAGTGGTTCAGGACATCTCTCTTTCAAGGAGGCAGCGGGGATTCGACTTCCCCTGGGGGTAGGGAGGAAGTTGATCGTAGATTATCAATAAATCTAGAATTAATTCTTCCTGGGTCGATGCCCGAGCGGTTAATGGGGACGGACTGTAAATTCGTTGACGATATGTCTACGCTGGTTCAAATCCAGCTCGGCCCAATAATTCGTTGCTCCATGAATATGAAATAACCAATTTGTCCTCCAGAAACAGAAATGCCTGATCCGTAGAAATGAAGAGAAAGAGTCAATTTTTTCTCTATCCATGTTTTTCTCATTCGTTCTGATTTTTCTAACGATCTAGATTAATGATACTTAATCTTAATTAAGTATCATAAATCTAAAAATAGTTCTTTTTCTCATTGAAAAATTGATTATCCATTTTTTTGGCAATAAAATAACCACTCGTTACTAGTAATCCGTGTCGCTCTCACTATATTCCATATCCATGTGGATATTCAGTATATCATTCCTGTTTCTGTTACAACACAACGAATAGAATATTCTTATAAAACTAGTAAGAATATGTATGCCATACACCTTGCTGGGATTGTAGTTCAATCGGTCAGAGCACCGCCCTGTCAAGGCGGAAGCTGCGGGTTCGAGCCCCGTCAGTCCCGAACTAGGATCCGATGAATTGATAAATTCATCTCTCCATTTTCTGTGAAAGGGGGGACGGGTAGCAAGATCTAATCCCCAGCGGGGATCCTTATTTCTTTTGTTTTTCGTTTCGCATTTATCATCAGACAAGTACGGGAATTTCAATTTCTTTCACTAATACCGATTGATAAGGGGAGACATATGTAAGTTGGTACAATCGGTGGCATTACTATATTCAGTATTTTAATGGATACCATACTCGTCTGACTTTCTTTTTCAATTGTTCAAGAACAATGAAATGGAATAGAGTTCCCCTATTTTTACCGGGAATACATACACAAATTGTATTCGTTTATTGTACGATACACAATGAACTTAACATAATTACCTCGACTTTGTTTGTGTATCCTCAATTACTAATTGGAAACAATCTATCTATTCTCATGCAAATTGCACACTGAATTTTTGATGTATGCGTTCTAGTCTCAATCCAAGAAAGAAGAAGAGATACTATACTAATAAAATAAAAGACCAAGCAACGCCCCTTTTTAGTAAATTTGTTGGAATATTAGATCTTTTCCACTTAGCACCCGTCCTTTTTTCCATCTCACTTCTACTGTTTGGATCTGTGTGACCCATAGAATACCGGTCATATAATATCTCATAATTGTATGTATAAGTATAAGGAAAGAGAGTTGTATAAGGAAGACAAAGACAGTAGGTTATGGAAAAGAAAAAAAGTGGAAAAAAGAATGAAAAATTCAATGGAATTCCTGATTCAATAAAGAATCCCATTTCGGATTTAGTATGGATAAAATAAAAGATTTTCTTATGTTATACTATTCAATTCTCGACGATGAATCGATTTGATAGATCAGATATTGTTATTCATAATATTGATCCGATTCAGTATCATCAGAATTCAATTCATCCCATTGAATTGACAGGAGTAAAATTTCTTATCTCTATGGGATTAGATCCCGAGTTATTGCGAAGTAAAAAAAAACAATGAGATTATGGAAGTCAATATTCTCGCATTTATTGCTACTGCACTGTTCATTCTAGTTCCTACTGCTTTTTTACTTATTATCTACGTAAAAACAGTCAGTCAAAATGATTAATTTAACTGAAACTTGGTTGGATTATTAGTTCTTATCAATGATTGAAGAAATAAAAGAAAGGGATTAAAACTCCAAGTTTTAAATGAAATGATTTGGCTGGAATCATAAGTATCTGAGATAGTGTGGTAGAAAGAACTATATATAATATAGTTCTTTCTACCGCACTAGATAGTATTGTATATTTTTATCATATAAATTTATTATCATATAAATAGTATGATCATATAAATTTTATCATATAAAGTTGTATACAGATATGGTTTTATATAGATATAGATCAATTTACAATATGTACATGTATTAGATGTACATCTAATACATATACATCGAAATAGCAGTCTAATTCTATTTCTTTTTTTTTTTCGCTACATCTACTTGTATGGGTTTCGATCAATCCAAAATAATCCAAGGCCAACTCTTCTAATTCCTAGGCTTCTTATAACTTATAACTTAATATATAGATTTCTATTAATAATTAGTTTTTTTATATATATAATTAGATTTATATATAATATAAAATATATATTTATTTATATATTTATATAATATATAAATTTATATATAATAAACTAAATATATATATATAAACTAAATAAATATATATATATAAGTATAAGTCCCGAGATCCATCGAAAAATCAATGGAGGAAAAATAGTATGGGTATGGGCATATATTAACTATATAAAATAAAAATAAAATAAAAGAAAACGAAACCAAGGAATCTTTTTTTTTTTTAGTTTCGCAAAACGATCAATTAAACGATTGATACAATTCGATCACTCAATCGATTATTCAATTAGTAGTACCCCTAGAGTCCACTTCTTCCCCATACTACGAGTGAGAGGGAAAATGTAAAGACTACCATTAAAGCAGCCCAAGTGAGACTTACTATATCCATGTGAATTATGTCTCCTATCTCTATGAAGGAATTATTTCATTATTGATTATTGATCAATAATCATAGTGGAATCAATGGTGCAGAGTCAAAAGAAAATAGGATTCTGACTTAAGGCTATTGATGAACTAATCCAATGAATCTACTCGTAACAAGTTCCTATATTATCAAATTTCTGGTAGAATCGGGAAGCATTAAGCACAAATACGATACACACACCTTTTATTTGGAAATAGCAAAGGAATGCTCCTAATGGAACATGTAGAAATAGTAAGACCTATTGTTTGTTACCTTTCTTTCATAAGCAAAAGACGTCAAAATATACCATCAAGATAGATAACCATCTATCTGATACCTCTATTTTATTTGATCTAAGGCTTACGTCTTTCTGTGAAAGAATGGAATGGTAAGACACCACCATTATTACATACATTCTTTTTTTTGTAATCCCCTACACGGGCAAAGAATTTTTTTTTCAACTTTTCTTTTTACTCTATAAATAAGAGCTGCCCAACCATGTTGATTGAATGTTTGAGTACTCAAAGCCTCTCGTGAGTCTGGATACAAAGTATCTTCAGTCCTTTCCACAACTTCTAAATTGATTTCCCATCAGCCTATTCTATTCAATCTAATTCCAGACAGAGTCAGTAAACACTATTTTAGTATTTAGTATAGGTAGTGTAAGATAATTAGGAAGTCTTGATAGTCTTTCGTATAATCTCTTCTTCAATCCTAGGAGCAAAAATGGAGTGTCCTTTAGGAACCTTTGGATACTAAGATTTCCGACCTCTTACTTTCGTAGTTCTGAATCCCAGAATTGACTCTCACTATTTATTTGATTCAATTGATATCATAAATCAAATAAATGTCCGAATCAATTATTAATAAGTAAGGGTTACTTCATACCTATTGGTACCGGTTTGGACCGGTACCCAGAACCCAGATTTTGAGAAAAAAAAAATTTACAGTTTTTTTATAGAATTATGGATTCTAAAAATCAAGTATCGACAGGCCTAGTCGTTTGCCTCTGCTTCTTGCGGGGCAAGAATTTGTCGAGTTAGATCAGCAGAATAAGAAATTTCAAGTCTTTTGTTGATCAGGCGACACCCGGATTTGAACTGGGGATAAAGGATTTGCAGTCCCCCGCCTTACCACTTGGCCATGCCGCCAAATCTGATCCAAAAAAAAATGGATAATATTTTTATCCATCCATATTCTATTACTAATTTTTTTTTGATCTTGAATCCCATTGTACTTATCCCTTTTCAAAAATTAATCCCTATTTTTTATTGGATCCAGTTTAGATTATTCTCTTCGATTGATTGTATCTCAAAAGACACACTGCTTAAAAACTTCCCTTCTCCTTCTATTGAAAAGAGAAAAAATAGATTTCCGGTCACAGACCGAAAAATTCAGGGCAAATTGGAACCATTAACTATTTTTACTTTAGAATTAGTGAACGGTTCTTAAATTTGTATCTCAAATTGTGTTTCTTTAATGGTATAACAAAATCAAATTGATTTACGACTAATCAGTATCAATTATTTTCAATAATAAATCCTTTTCAATTTCAATTATAACAAATTATATGTGTATATGTAAACCCCAGAACAGAAATTGTTACACAGATACCGAATTGGGTCTTTCTCTTATGTACATATCCCTATAGAGAATTATCGTGCTTAAATTTTTCATTGAATATTTTGAATAGAAAATAGGAATTATGATATAGTGCGACCTGACTTCTGTTGCCACAAGTAAAATTACGATAAAAGATGCGATATGCGGATAGGTATATCGGCATGTACTTAATAAATACTACTCCTATTACTATTACGCAATTCAATCGTATTCTATCTATAAATTCTACTACCAAAAAGAATCCGCGAATTCTTTTTTGAACATTAAAGTGTGCTAAAAAAAGGAAATTCTATACTGCTCCTGATTATTCTGTCTTTATCTCATTCATAAAGAGCAGATTTCATCCTGAATCCATTTATTTTTTTGGTACCCAATCTGATCGTAATATCATAATAATAGGTAGAAATTAGATCAATTTTTATATTCTATACAAGACTCCATAAGTGGAAGTGATAGAATTTTTTTTCCAGGAATGTTTTATCAATTCATTTCCATTTGTACTTGTCACAAATTCGAACTTGCGTCGAAAATGCTCTTCATTCCTCCGTCTCGTTTCCGTTCATACGTATGAAATACATTACATATATGGAGTTGGCTGAAATTTCATGTGATTCAGTAAACAG